ATAAGAGATTTTTCTTTAAATAAAAATTAACTCTTATTAAAATTAAAAAAAAATTCAAACAATAATTTTTATTGTTTGAATTTATTATCTATAAAATATTTTAATAAAATATTGTCAACCAAAAAACATTAAACATTATTAAAACTAACGCCATAGAAAATCCTGCATTAAAATTATTAAGATTAATAAATATTTTACCTATTAAAGAACAAACGATTAAGAACAAAGAATAATAAAAAGAAATTATAAAATAAATAAAAATTATAAAAAAAAATAACTTACTTACTATAATTCTATTAACAACAACCAAAAACTCTGATAAAAATGACAATGAGGGAGGAACACCACTATTAGATAAAAATACTAAAGAAAAGATNAATTCCAAAAACATACTAGAACCAAAAAAACTATTTATAAAATAAATTATACGAGTAGAAGAAGTATGATAAAACTCACCAATTAAATAAAACATTAACGTTGAAGTGTAACCATGAGCTAACATCATTATTAAACTTCCAATTTTACTTCTTATTATAATATAAATTATAGATAATAACAAAAAACTTATATGAGTGACAGAAGAATAAGCTGCTAAAGACTTAGCATCTCTTTGAAACACACACCTAAATGAAGCTAAAATTATACCCAATAATGAAATAATAATTCAAAAATTATTATACACAAAATTTATTGAACTTAAAATACGTAAATAACCAGCAGTACCTAACTTTAATAACAACCCAGCTAATAACATTCTTGCTGTAGTTGGTGCTTCTACATGAGCCTTAGGTAATCATAAATGTAAAAAGTAAACAGGAAATTTTATTATAAAACTTAATCTTAAAATAAAAAACAATTCCCAAGAAATTACAAAATCAAAATAACAAAAAGTAAACATAAATATACTCTTATAATAAATAAATAAAAATGGAAAAGAACAAATCGCTGCATAAAATAATAAGTAATAACCTGAATTAATTTTTTCAATTTGAGAACCATAACCTAAAATCATAATTAAAATAGGAAATATAGACAATTCAAAATATATATATAATATTAACATATTACTTGAAACAAAAAATATTAAACATAACATAATTAAAACACCACTTAAAACTAATAAACTAAAATTTTTTTCCCTAATTATAACCATACCATAAATAAAAATTATTATAAAAATTAATAACACATAAACATTTGAATCAACAACAAAAAATAATCCTCTTCAAGATAAATTTTTAAACAAAAAAAACCTAAACATAATCATAAAAAAGAAAAAATACAAAGGTTTAAAAAACATTATTAAACTTATTAATAAAAATTCCATCAAAGCTAATTTAACCCTGTAATTACAAGTTACAAATTCTAAATTAAACTAAAATAGCAATAAGATCATCAATAAACAAATACAAATAAAAATAATCAAACCACATCAACAAAATGTCAATATAAAATAGCAAATTCTAAACCCAAATGATGATTATAATTAAAATGAGACTTTAATAAACGAAACAAATTAAAACCTAAAAATAAACCACCACACAAAACATGAATACCATGAAAACCTGTCGACAAATAAAAAATCCTACCAAAAATACCATCCGAAATAGAAAAACTAGCCTCACTGTATTCTATTAACTGAATACCTGTAAAATAAGCAGCTAAAACACAAGTTAAAATTATACTATTAGTACAACTTTTATTACTTAATAATCTATGATGAGCTCACGTTACAGATACACCCCTACTTAATAAGATAATTGTATTTAACAATGGTACACCAAATGGATTAACTAAATGCATACCAATAGGTGACCAACTTTCACCCAACTCATGTACAGGGACCAATGCAGCATCAAAAAACACTCAAAAAATTCTAAAAAAAAACATAAACTCACTAAAAATAAATAATACCACACCAAACTTAAAACCGTCTATAACAAAAAAATTATGATAACCTCTTAAACCCTCTATAGAAATATCTTTACCCCAAGCAAATGAAATAAATAATACAACAAACAAACTAAACAAAAAAGGTAACACTATACCATACTTAAAAAAAATAACAAAAGAACTTGTTAAACCTAAAGAAGCAAAAAACATATAATAAGCATAACTAGATAATCTTAAAATATGAAAATTATGAAAAATAACATATTAATTTCTTTAGAGTCTAAATCTAATATATTTAATATACTATATATGTTAAATAAATAATTTTTTTCTAAAATAAAAGACCAATAACATTAACAAAATCAAAAAAAAATAAATAAACGAAAATAAAGGACTCAATAAAGTAAAAGGTTCTTCAACTAAACACTGTCCCAATCATCTTAAAATAACCGCTGAAATAATAAAACCAAATACTAATATTTTATTTAACTTAACTAAACAAGAAGTATAATTATTAATAAAAACAAAAAAATAAAAAGAAACAATACTTATTAATAAAGCTACCACCCCTAAAACTTTATTAGGAATAGCACGTAAAATTGCATAAGCAAATAAAAAATATCACTCAGGCACAATATGCACCGGTCTTATTATAGGATCAGCCTCAATAAATATCTCTGGATCACCCAAGTTAAAAGGATAAAACAAAGAAAACACAATAAATAATAATCAAAAAATTACATTATAAGCATCTTTATTTCAATACTCTGGACCAAAACAAATTTTATCATAATCACCATGACAATATATTCTAGAAGTACTACCTGTTCTATGTAAAAAAACTAAATGTATTAAAACTAAAACCAATAAACCCCAAGGTAACAAAAAATGTAAAACAAAAAAAAATTTCAAAGTAGCACTTGTAACACCAAATCCCCTTCATACTCACATAACAATAGAAGGCCCTCAAATAGGAATAACACTCAATAGTCTAGTAATTACTACTGCTGCTCAAAAACTTATTTGAGCTCATACTAACACATAACCTATAAAAGCCTCCATTATAACCAATAAATAAATAGTCAAACCTGAAACCCAAACCATTTTTAAACGATAACTTATTATAAACAATCCTTTAAAAATATGTAAATATAAAAAAATAAAAAACAACCTAGCCCCATTAAAATGAAAAATACGAAAAATTCAACCATAATTAACCTCATATATAATATACTGAACAGCATTAAAAGCCATAGAACCATCAGCTGTATAATAAAAAGCTAAAAAAGTACCTGTCAAAATTTGAAAAGCTAAAACCATACCTAATATACTACCAAAATTTCAACCAATAGTTAAACTTTTCCTAGAAGGTAATGTTACAACCAATGATCTAATAAAATTTATAATATTATTTTTACTTTTAATCATTTCTAACTATCTTAACTTCTTCAGAGTTATATTTTAAATTAAACTAAAGAAATTTATAAAAAACTATTGTAATTAAACCCTTTTACACCAAAAATAAATATTCTTTCTAAACTAAATTACAAAAATGTATATCACTTTGAACCGTAATCAAATATAGTAAATCTATTTAACATTCTTATATTTCATCCTAAGAACTTTACCTTATCAAGATAATATAATAAATTTTACTAATGAAATTATTAACATATTTACAACAAAATAACTAACGTTATAGGTAAAAAAAACATAAATATACCCTTATTATACTTAAAAATTTGAGAAAACTTCGTTCTTAAATTTACTATTCAAAAACTTAGAGATAAAACAGAAAAAAATATTATAAATAACAATAACAAAACTCAAATACTATAAATCTTAAAAATTTCACTAAGTGAAAAAATCTTTACAAAAAAATTTACTCTAAAAGGTAAATTTATAAAAATTAACATAGTCTCCCAACCAACAAAATTTACAACATTAAAAACCTCAAATTTTGGAATTACTATAATTATTAACACAAAATAATAAACAAAAATAAATAAAACATTCAAAAAAGATATTAAAAAACCCAAGGTAATTCAATTAAAAGACTCTGTAGAAGACAAAATTAACAAATTTTTATAAGTTTTTACTAATAACATTTGAAACAAACAAAAAAACAACCCAACTAATAACAAAAAAACCAAACTACCTGTCATTATCTGCAAAAAAATTAATAAAAAAGGTAATTTTTGAAAAGTTAAAAATCACATTAAATTAAAACCAAAAACTCTATTAGTGACCCTAAAAATCCAAAAATGAAAAGGTGCTATACCAATCTTAAACATTAAAACAATTAACTGAAAATATCTAAAAGAAAATATTAAAAATAAAAGACCTAAACTTTCCTGTATAACAAAATAATTAAACAAAGTTCTATAACTATTAACCTTTTTATTTAATATAACAAATACTAATGTCATTAATAAAAAAATACTTCACCATACAAAAACATTATTAACCAATAAACTCAATAAACTTAAAAAAATCACAAATATTATTAAAAATAACACCAAAAATGAGCAGGATAACCTAAAACAAATTTAGAAGACTTGTATAAAACTCATTAGTTAACTTATATCTTTTGCGCTTAAAACAAATGCACTTCTTATGCTATATTAACAAATAATAAGATGTGTAAACACATTTTCAAATTAAAAATTTGACACTTTAAACTTAAGTTAACATCTCTATTCATTTAAATATAAATAAATCAAACGTGAAAAAATATAACTTTGAATAAAAAATACAAAACACTCCATTATAATTGCTAAAATCCTAATTCACAAATATTTTTCACCTAAAAAATTTTCAATCCCCATATACAACATTATTCTAATTAAATGACCAACTATAATATTGACAGTTAAACGCACCGTTAACGCTAAAGGACGAGAAAATTCACTTACAATCTCAACTAATAACATTCTAAACGTTTTTAAAAATGTATCACCTCTTTTTCTTATATAAATTGAAAATTTTTCTCTAGAAATAAAAGTCAACAAAGTACTTATTCAAGCAACCATTGCATAAATAAAAGTAAATTCTACTATACCACAAGGACAAAAAGAATACGTAAAATAACCACCAAAACAACAAATTAATAAAACAATAAAAGTAAAAAATGAAATTACCGACCTTATTGGTAAAATACTAGTATAACTAAAAACCTCAATTAAACCCTTAAAAAATTTTTTAACTAAAGTATTTAACATACTCTCCTTAAAATATAACAAATACTGTAAAAAAAATACAAACATAAAAATATCTAAAAAAAATACTTGATTAATTCTTAAACTAAATAAACAAAACATAAAAAAATATTAAATAAATTAAAGAAATAGGTAAAAACTTAAACCAAAATATTATTATCATTATATCATAACGAAAACGCGGATAAGACCTACGAATAAAAATTATAATAGAAAAATTAAAAAACTTATAACTATAGAAAAAATCAAAAAATAATATCGACCTTATTACACTAAAAAAAATTAATCTACCATATTCACTTAAAAACAATAAAACAAAAGCCACTCTAGCATATTCAACATTATAACCACTAACCAACTCACTTTCCCCTTCTGCAAAATCAAAAGGAGCACGATTCAACTCAGCAATAATCATAATTAAAAAGGGTAAATAAATAATTAACAATCTTAAAGTAAAACCACTAACAAAAGTAAATATACTATAATGAATTATAATAGCTAATAAATACAAAGAAAAAGCAATCTCATAAGAAATTCTCTGACTACTAGCACGTAACGCACCAACAATACCATATTTAGACTTACTAACCACACCACTAATTAAAGTAGTATAAACTGAAAAACCAATCAAACACAAAAAAAATAACAATGAATATTCAAATCTTATAAAATTAAAAAAATAAGGCAAAATAAATCATTCTAGATACATTACCACAAAAGAAACACCAGGTACTAATAAAAAAGACAAATCAGATGAATTTAAAGGCGTCATCTGCTCCTTTTTTAATAACTTAACCCCATCCAACAAAGCCTGTAACACACCTATAAAACTTACTTTAGTTGGTCCCAAACGATTCTGCCTTCTACCCAATAAATGACGCTCATACAACGTAATAAAAGCAATAGCCTGCAAAATAAAAACAACAATCAAAATAATCATTAAAAATCTCAATAAAATCAAGAACAACAACTTTAGATTTACAATCTAATATTTTAAATTAAACTATATTCTTTTTTAAGAGTAAACCTTTTGATTAACAGTCAACAATTCTAAAAATTAAACTAACTCTTAAAACTACAAGAAATAAATTCTTAAATCCTGTTTTCAAAACAAGAAAAAATAGTTCATTATTAGATTTAGGTTCCCCTAAATCTACTTTACTACAACTTACTCCCCTTTGGGCAATTGATGGATGATTTGTACCACATCTAAATAATCTTCAAAAAATCATAAAAATTTTTTTACTGTCTTTTACATTTTCATTATAATTACTAAATTATAAATCCACAAAATTATACTATTGTAGGTCAAATTAAACTTTTACATAAACCAAATATATATCTATTTTATTAAATAAAAATTTTTTATTATATACCTTAAGTATAAAATAAACGATCATACATGAGACAAACTAAAAAGTAGTTAATGAGGGTTCTCAATTATTACTCAACCTCCAAAGATAATTTAGAAAATCTGCCAATATTCTTTCAGTTTAAATACCACTTTACTCCTGCTCTTTTAACTTTTGACTAATTAGGTACTAATCTAATTCGTTTTCCAAAACTTAAAATTATAACTTTTAACTTAAATTAATTAAAATTTAACCTATAATTATAAAAACCACTACTTAAAATTATAATTAAAACAAAATAAAGTATAAATTTTAACAAGCCTAGCCGATTATTCTGGAACAAGTATTATACAAATAATTAATTACCGGGGTAAATTAACATTGCCCACTACATAAATTAAACTTAAATAATATTATTTTAAAATTTTTAAACCATAATCAAATTTTAAATCTATAAAAGCAATCTTTATAAGACTTATTACCTATTTATTGAAAATAAATTATACTAAATTATACTATAGTCTCTATAGATTAAAATTTTTAATTTTGAAAATTAATAGTTTAAACTTAACTTAAATCTATCAAACCCCACTAAAAAATACATTGATCTCTACCATAAAACTTTATACCTCCAACTATAACTACCATACCTAAAATTCTTGAAATTACTGAAAAACATATAAAATAAAAAAACATAATTTCAGTTAACAAACCCATAAATTTTATAAACAAACTTATTATTATAAACTCCAAAGAAATTAAAATAAAAATAAAACGATGTCACTTAAAAAACAACATAAACAATCTAATAAATAAAAAAATAATTATTTAAACTTTCCGTAAAGCACCAGAAAAATTTAAAAAAAAACTCGTAAAATTTATAAAAAACAATAAAATAAATAAAATATATAAAATAATTATTCAAAAAACTTTATAATAAAAAACACTCAAACTAACATTACTTAACACCATATTATAATTCAAACTAATAACAAAAAAGCTAAAAATTAAACTTAATACAACTAAATAACTTTTTACCATATTAATCTTAGATAAACTAGAAAAATAAACCAAAATAACAAAAATACCACTTAAAAATAATAAACAAATAAAATAAGAAAACCAAACATAACCTCTAAATGACAACATAGGTATACATATTAACATACTTAAAATCAAAAAAAAACTTCTTTTTATAGGATCTATATTTATATAACTTATTACACCTCCAACTAACGAAACAACTAAAAAAAAACTAAACACAAAACTTTATACCATTTCATTGTAAGTGAAATATTCTAATTTAAACTAAAAGTTCAACACTAATTTCTACTTTAAAACAGTCAGTAAATTACTCTTAATAACCCAAATATTATATTTTAACTAAACTATATACTGAAACCAACACAAACTTACATATAATAATATATATATATATTAAGTTATTAATTTTTTTAATTAAAAACTTAAACAATAATATTTAAAGTTTTTGTTTTCAAAGACAAAACTTTAATATATAATATTATTATCTATTAAGTTTTATAATTTTAAAAAAAATTAATAAAGAAACTTTTAGTTTCATTTTTTTATGATATATTATATTTATAAATATAATATATATATATATATAATATATTATAACAAAATTTAATAACATTAACATTTTATTATAGAACTTAAATTTTATGAATGCAAATCATATATTTTAACTTAAATTAAAGTCCCATAAAAAAATAAACAATAAAAAAACTAAAATAATTAAATTATTATACTTAAAAGAATTTATATATCCAATAAAATATGTACTAAAACCACCTAAAAAATTAAATCCCATATAACCAAATTTATTTAAATTATTATCTATAAATTTAAAGTTTTTAACTTTATAAATAATATTTTTAGCCAAATAATCTACCAAAAATTTATAAGCTAATTCTTTAAATAACAACTTAAAAACAAAATAAGACAACAAAATAATTAAAACAATATATAATAAAGGAGAATAAAAATCTAAATACAAAAAAATAGAAGGAATAAACAACATATTAAAATTTAATCACCATAAAAAAAATACCGAAAATATAACCAAAACAATACTTAAAAAATTTATAACTAATGTTCTCCTATAAACACTAACAATCTTTCTAAAACTCAAAAAAAAACCTTTTCATAAACGATATCTATACCCAAAAGTCAAAAAAACTGACACAAAAAACATTATTCTAAACATTAACATATAATTATTAAAAAAAAATAATTCCAAAATTGCATCTTTTCTTACTATTCCACTAGAAAATACTAAACCACATAAACAAAATAAAGTAATTAACAATTGTAACTGTATAAACATTGGTAAATTACCATTATTACCATAACCACGACCATCTTGTTGACCATAATTACAATGAATAATATAACCAACCTGCATAAATAAACAACTCTTAAATAAAGCATGTCTAACTAAATGAATAAAAGAAACAAAACTTATACCTAAACCCAAAGTAACTATAGAAAATCCTATTTGAGACAATGTACTTAAAGCTACAACCTTCTTTATATCTTCCTCTACTAAAGCAGCAACCCTTGAAAAAAACATAGTAAACAAACCAATCAACAAAATAATTATTATAACTCTACCATTTAACATAATTTTACTAAAATTTATTAATAAAATTAAACCCGCTGTAACCAACGTTCTACTATGAACCAACGATCTAACAGGCGTCGGCGCACTTATAGCCTTAGGTAATCATCTTCTAAAAGGAAATTGAGCACTTTTAGTAAAAGACGTTAATAACAATAATAAAATTATAGACCTACACATTATTTCAAAACTTAAAAAATAATAACCATAAAAAATAGCTCCACTAAAAAAACTAAAAATAAAAAAATCACCAATACGATTAGTAAGCGCAGTATTTATAGCACCAGAATTTCTATCCCAATTATTATAAAACAAAACCAAAAAAAAACTAGAAATACCCAATAAATCCCAACTTAACAATATAGTGAAAATACTACTACTATAATTCAACATAAACATTCTACCAACAAAAATTAATAAAACAAAATAATAATAATTAAAATTTAATTCACTATCTAAATAATAAGTCCTAAAAACCAAAACTCTTAAAGTAACTAAACCCAAAATTAAAGAAAATAAAATACTATTAAAATAAAAATTAAACTTCAAAGACAAAAAATCTCATTCCAAAAAAACCAAACCTAACTTAAAAAAAGGAACAAACAAAATTATTATTAACAAAATAACAAAAACCACAGACATCAAAAAAATCAAGATATTAATCTATAAAAATATATAACTAACCTTAAAACTAAAATAAAATAAAAACTAATAATTTATACCCTAAAATAAATTATTAACTAACTCTAATTAAATTACTCAAACCAACTTTCCATACCATCACTCTATATAAAACCCACCAAAAATAAAAATAATTAATATCAAAAACCTCACAAAAGAAGCAAAATCTGAAATCAATAAACCCAAAAATATAACAATCTCCAAATCAAAAATTACAAACATTAACATTATAATAAAAAAATGAATACTAAAAGAATTTTGAATTTTACCAATTCTAATAAAACCCCTTTCAAAAGCATTAACTTTTAATAAATCATTTTTTTTAATTCTTAAAAAAAAATTTACCAAATATAAAACCAACAATAAAAACAAAGCAAAAAAAATTACTAATAACAAATTTAAAATTAAGGATCAACCTTTTAAAGTTTTAAACTTTTTTTAATTTTCCTTTCGTACTATTAAAATTAAAAAAAAATAATTATCAAGATAAACAATTCTATCTCACAATGAATTAAACTAATATCACGTTAAGTTAAATTAAAGAAGAACAGTCTTAATAATTAAATCTTCTCCTTTCTTAAAAAACTTAAATACAACATCGATGTAAAACTTACCTTACTATAAGAACTAGATTAGGTATGATTTTCTGTTAACTCCGGAGTAATTCTAAAATTTATTAATAGATTAACAAATTATATAAAATTCTGCCCTAGAAAATTTAAAAACTTAATAAATAACTTATTAAATATTTAAAAGAATTTCCGAAGACTTATCTTTGTATAATTATAACAATATTTTTTTATACTGTAATAAAATTCAAAAAAAATAAAAAAATAATTAACCAATAACTTCATTCATACTGGAACTCAATAAAAGCACAAATTATTTTGCTACCTTAATGTCCTCACGCTAAGACTGCCATTTCTAAAAAAATCATTGGGCAGAAGCAAACTTTATTTAAAAGTCTAAGTCTTTAAAAAACATTTGATTAACCTTTTAGTTATTTTATTATATTTATTTGACCTACTAAATTTTTTAAATTTACTAATTCCAAAATAATATATTCACTAAAAATTTAATGAATTAAAACAACTTAACACATTATATTAATACATAAACAGTTATAAAACTAAAAATATAAATACTTCAACTTTTACTATTTACAAATAAAACAAAAAATTTTTATAAATTTCTAATAAACAACAAAAAACAGATATCTTAAAAGTCGACTTTTCAACCCTAAAATTTTTAATCTTTATTATGAAACAATAAAGATAAAAAAAATTCTACCTTTTAATTCTATATTTCATTATTATAAAATTTTCTTTAAATGATATGCAATACCAAAAATTAAATAAACAAAATTTATAGCTTAAAATTCTTTTGTACCACAAACAAAAATTTTAAATAAACTAAAAAGCTTTAATCTATATTTAAATAACACCAACTTTTAAAATTATCTAACAAAGTAACCTCAATAGCAATTGGTATAAACCTATGATTAGCACCACAAATTTCAGAACACTGACCATAAAATACACCAACTATTGGAAATCTATAACACAAAGTACTTAAAATACCACTTATAGCATCTAACTTTACAGACATTGATGGTAAAGCTCAAGAATGAATTACATCAGCTGATGTAATACAAAAACGAATATTTGTATCACACGGTACAACACAACGATTATCAACTTCTAACAAACGAGGTTCACCTAACTCTAACTGGTCTAAAGACTTTATATAAGAATCAAACTCCAAACCAGGAATATCACTAAACTCATATCTTCAATATCACTGATGACCTGTTACCTTAATAGTCAAATTACTATCCAAATTTATTAAACCATAATAATACAATAAACTTAAAGAAGGAATTATTTGTATTAACAAAATTAAAGTAGGAAATACACTACACAATAACTCACCAAATTGATACTCAATTTTTTTACTTTTAAAATAATAATTATTTATTATTAAATACATAAACAACATCACAACAAATACCAAAACCCCTAATAACAAACTACAATTAAAACTATGAAATCAATCCATATAACTAGAAAACATTCTATTAGAAAAATTTAAATTATAACCTTGAAAATAATTACCTATTAATTCTATAAACCACTTGATTGGAAATCAAACATACTAAATTATACTAAAGAACTTAAAGTTTTAACCTGTCTATTGACAATAAACTATACTAAATTTATACTAAAACTTTTAAATAACAAGAGAAAACACCCTTAGGGTATGAACCTAACAGACTAAATTATCCTATCTTATTAAAATCAAAACTTTTAACCTTTTAATTTGCAATTAAAAATACTAAATATACTAAAAGTTTATAATTTTAAAACTGAACACCTAAAATAAATTTCAGACTGATATCTATGACCAAACACATAACTTCTTAACCTGTACTCCGGACTTCTATTAATAAAATTATCACTTAAAACCAAACGGTAACTAAAAAAAGACTCAAACAATACATATAAAAATAAAAACAAAGCAAAAACACTAATTATAGAACCATATGACGATATAACATTTCAAACTGAATAAACATCTGGATAATCTAAATACTTACGCGGAAAACCATGTAATCCAGCAAAATGCAAAGGAAAAAAAGTTAAATTTACACCAACAAACATTAAAAAAAATACAGAAGACATTATTAACTTGTCATAAACATAACCTGTTATAAAACTTCACCACAATCTAATTCCAGTAAAAATACCAAAAACAGCACCTAAACTTAAAACATAATGAAAATGACTAACAACATAATAAGTATCATGCAAGATAATATCTAATCTTGAATTAGACAATACCACCCCTGTTAATCCACCAATAGTAAACAAAAAAATAAAACCTAAAACTCACAACAATAAAGGTTGAAAATTCATTTTTATTCCAAACAACGTTGCTAATCACCTAAAAACCTTTACACCAGTAGGTACTGCAATTACTATAGTTGCTGCAGTAAAATAAGCCCGAGAATCCAAATCCATACCCACCGTATACATATGATGTGCCCAAACCACACAACCAATCAAACCAATTCTTAAAATAGCGTATACCATACCTAAAGAACCAAATACTTCTTTTTTACCAGTTAAATATAAAGTAGACTGTCTAACAATACCAAAAGCAGGTAAAATTAAAATATAAACCTCAGGGTGACCAAAAAATCAAAATAAATGTTGATAAATTAAAGGATTACCACCCGTACTAGGATCAAAAAAAGAAGTATTTAAATTACGATCAGTTAATAACATAGTAATTGCACCAGCTAAAACAGGTAAAGATAATACTAATAAAAATACTGTTACAAATACAGTTCAAACAAATAAACTTATATGCTCCAATGAAATAGATCTTCTACGTAAATTTTTTGTAGTACACATAAAATTAATACCACCTAAAATTGAACTCAAACCAGCACAATGTAAACTAAAAATCGCCAAATCCACTCTTCTACCCGGGTGACCCAGAGTTCTTAAAGGAGGATAAACTGTTCAACTAGTACCACAACCTATATCAACAAAACAAGAATCTAAAATCAAAAATATAGCAGTAGGTAACAATCAAAAACTTAAATTATTTAAACGAGGAAAACTTATATCCGGTGCACCCAACATTAAAGGAACCATTCAATTACCAAAACCACCAATTATTGTTGGTATTACCATAAAAAAAATTATTAAAATAGCATGAGCAGTAATAATAGAATTATACAACTGACCATTACCTAACAATAAACCTGGTTTTGCTAATTCCAAACGAATAATTAAAGATAAACTAGTCCCCACTATACCTGATCACAAACCAAACAAAAAATATAACGTACCAATATCTTTATGATTAGACCTCTCTAATCAAGTTGCTAAACCACCTTGATATTTTTTATATAAATTAAT